AAGAGAAAAGTCATACAAAGTTATATACAAATCACTACCCCCTTTTTTGTATTTCCTTAATTTATTTCCTTAATTGAATTTCGGTTGATTAAGACGAAGTTCCTTAAAAACCTCTGCCTTCTTTAAAATATCCTGAACAGTTTCTGTAGGTTGAGCCCCTTTTTCAAGGAAATATAAAATAGCAGGAACATTTAAATAAGTTTGATTCTTTATCGGATCATAAAAACCCACTTTCTGAAGATCTTTTCCTTCTCTTCGGGATCGAACATCAATTGCAACGATTCGATAGACGGCTCATTGGGATAGATGTAGATGAACAACACCCCCCCTAGAAACGTATAGGAAGCTTTCTCCTCGTACGGCTCGAGAAAAATGATTGATTCGAAGTTTTGTCTCTGTATGGAATTCTATCTAAGAAATGACAACTGGATCCATAAAATGATCAAAGCAATTAAAGATCTAAGTCTTTTTTTCTTCGTTCTTCCTTAAAATGAAAAAGAAACCATTCATACTCTCATAACTCAAGTTGGATAACTTTCAAACAGTTCAAAGGAAAATCTTTCGGCACTTTCATTTATTGAGCGGTCTTTCCTCCTTTTTTGTTTGTCTCGTTTAAAATCGGATTCTTCAGTCTGATCCAGTTATTAAGACAATTAAAAAGGTGTTTCCTTGTTCTGGGATCCTTTATCTTTGTTTTATTTTAAATCATTGGGTTTAGACATTACTTCGGTGCTTTTTAATCCTTTCAAAATGGCAGCAACATACCCTTTTTGCGATTTTTATGAAAGAATCCTACAAGATGATGGATTCCCTCGTGAAACACTTTGGATCGAAAAAGTTTGATCAATTCCAATAAATTTTTTCATTTTAAACTTGCTCGAATTGGATTCTTTCGATTTCCATACCTAAGATATATTTACGAAGTTGTTTCAATTTTTTTATTGATTGGCATTAACCCTAGACCCTTGCCCCGAGAAATAAATTAATACTTTCTACTCGAGCTCCATCATGGACTATTTACATTCCAAGACAACAAAAAACGAGGGGTTCTAGTGAAACAGAACCCATGATGTCGAGCTAAGAGCACCTTCATTCCTACAAAAAATGGTGGATGTACAAATCCACAACGGATCGTGTCCTTCAAGTCGCACGTTGCTTTCTACCACATCGTTTCAAACGAAGTTTTACCATAACATTCCTCTAAGAACCGGTATGGAATTGATTCAATTATGGAATCATGAATAGTCATTGGTTGGGCTGATGTATAAACACCATAATCTAAAGTATTTTCTATATCTTCTATATCTATAGTCTATAGATATAAATAATACTATAGATATAGGTGGATAAATATTTTTCTGAAGAAGTCTTAGTAAGACCCCATCGCTAATATTAAATTGTCTAACATTATAATATTAATTAATAAATATATATAATAAATAATTTATTTATATAAATAAAATAAGACGAATAAACGAATTCTTTTTGATTCTGCATCTTCACGTGACTTAATAGGAGAGAAAGATTCAGCTTCTAAGGAATGATTTAAACTATTTCTCTTTCGAAATTTCGAATCAATTTCGAAAGTTCCCCTCTCGACATCATTATTCCAAGAAAATTTGATAGTTAAAAATAACTTTTGATCATCTTAGGAAAAAAGATAAGTCTTTTTTTTTTTTTCATCTGATTGATAAAATCCAAAGAATGGGGAGGGTTTCCTATCTATCAATTCGATCAAATAGACTGAGCAATTGTCACTGTTTATAGATATTGAAATGAACGCCTTCCCATCACTGATTAACTCCTATCTACCCCATTCTATGGGACTGATGCAGCATAAATCAAAAGAAGGGGATGTCCTAGTCTTTTTTATTTTTACGAAATGCGAGCTGTCTGGGCACAAAGCCAAACAAGCCCAGATTAAGTCCAGTTTTTGCCCCTTTTTTTCTATTTTAGCCTACCTCATTGATTAAGAATTAAGAGACTTAGTGAATTGAATTAGTACCAAAAACCCCCTCTTGGCGAAAAGTCAAGAAATCTACAAAAAAGAAAATTGAATCTAATTAGGCTAATTTAGGGGGTAGAGAATATGAGATAGGGAATATGGATTCTTTCGTATCTCGATTCAGTTTTTGAAAAAAAAAACGATTCATCGAAGAAAAAAATCAGAAACAACAATCACATTCCAGCTAACATTTCGATTTTAAACAGAACATTGTTAAAAAAGCAATCTATATTGTCAGAGAATATATATGTTCTGGGACGGAAGGATTCGAACCTCCGAATAGCGGGACCAAAACCCGTTGCCTTACCACTTGGCCACGCCCCATTTAGATTTCTATGCGATACTAATAAAGTATATTGCTGGTTTTGTTTGTTTGTCAACTCTAGCCCAAATATCTATAGAATCGATTAGATTGGTATTCGGATTTTTCTATGTTTTTGGTATGTGTAGATATAGAATTCAACTTAATTTATTGATCATTACATATAATTCAAT